AATAAGATGCCTGAAAAAGGATTATTTTGATGTAATAAATTATGTAACTGTTTACTCTTATTATAATATTTAGAATTAAACTAAATCTATTAATTTCAAAAATTAAGGTTCATCTTAAACTACATTATAAAAAGATAAGCTAATAAAGCTAATAGGTTCATACCCTATTTATAGAAATAATTAATTTTCTTCTTTTTATTGACTATAATAAATTCAACTAAAATAATTTTCTTATTATTTATATTTGTTAGACCTTTGATTTCCTTGTCTTCTAATAATTGATTTGGTTCTTGAATAGGATTAGAAATTAATTTAATTTCTTTTACTCCTCTAATACCCTCAAAAAATAATTATTATTCTTCTGAATCAAGAATAAAATATTTTATTATTCAGAGAGTAAGATCAATGATTCTATTACTAGGAATTATTAGCTTATCATTAATAATAAGATACTCATATTTGATTATAATTTGTGCACTTATAGCAAAATTGGGAGTCGCACCATTCCATATATGAGCTCCTAGAGTAATGGAAGGTATTAGATGATTTAATTGTTTTATTTTTTTAACATGGCAAAAATTAGCTGGTTTAATATTAATAAGTTATATTATTATTAATTCCATAGTTGTTTTTCCTGTAATTGCTTCTTTAATTATTGGTTCATTTGGGGGAATCAATCAAAGTTCAATAAAAAAATTAATAGCTTATTCTTCTATTAATAATATAGGATGAATCATTATAGGTATAACTATTAGTTTTTCATTATGAATAAGATATTTTTTAATCTATACATTCATAGTTTATAATCTAATTTATTTATTTATAATTATAGAAATTAATTATTTAAATCAATTTTTAATTAATATACACAATTCTTCTTTTAAAATTATTTTATCCTTATTATTATTTTCTTTTGGAGGAGTACCTCCTCTATTAGGATTTTTACCTAAATTAATTATTATTCAGTCATTAATATTAAATTCAAATTTTTTAATTTTGTTAATTATAATTATAACTTCATTGATTACTCTATTTTATTATATTCGGGTTACAACAATGATACTGATAGTTAATTCATCCAAAATCAAATTTAATAACTATCTATTACTAAATAGAAAATTATTTTATTTAATAACTTTTATAAATTTATTTGGATTTGGTTTAATCTTTATTTTTAAAACAATTAATTAAAGGTTTTAAGTTAAATTAAACTATTAACCTTCAAAGTTAAATATATAATATTTTATAAGCCTTAGTATTAATTTTTACTCCTTTAGAATTGCAGTCTAAAATCATTTTATTGACTATAAGGCTTATACTAAAGGAAATCTATTATTTCATTTATAAATTTACAATTTATTACTCTTTCAGCCACTTTAGTATGAAAAAATGAATATTCTCTACTAATCACAAAGATATCGGAACTTTATATTTTCTATTTGGGATTTGATCTGGAATAATTGGGACTACTCTAAGATTATTAATTCGGGTTGAATTGGGTCAACCTGGGTCATTTATTGGGGATGATCAAATTTATAATGTAATTGTAACTTCCCATGCTTTTATCATGATTTTTTTTATAGTTATACCAATTATAATTGGTGGTTTTGGAAATTGATTAGTTCCATTAATAATTGGTGCTCCTGACATAGCATTTCCACGAATAAATAATATAAGATTTTGAATGCTTCCTCCTTCATTAACGCTTCTTCTTTCAAGAAGAATAATTGATAATGGAGTAGGGACGGGATGAACAGTTTATCCTCCTTTATCAAGAGGTGTAGCACATGCTGGTGCATGTGTTGATTTAGCTATTTTCTCTTTACATTTAGCAGGAATTTCTTCTATTCTAGGTGCTGTAAATTTTATTACTACTATTTTTAATATACGTTCTTCAGGTATGAAAATAGATCGAACTCCTTTATTTGTATGAGCAGTTTTGATTACTACAATTTTACTTTTACTTTCCTTACCAGTCTTGGCTGGAGCTATTACAATGTTATTAACAGATCGAAATATTAATACTTCATTTTTTGATCCGTCGGGGGGAGGAGATCCAATTTTATACCAACATTTATTTTGATTTTTTGGGCACCCAGAGGTTTATATTTTGATTTTACCAGGGTTTGGTTTAATCTCTCATATTATTAGACAAGAAAGAGGAAAAAATGAATCTTTTGGATCTTTAGGTATAATTTATGCTATAATAGCAATTGGTTTGCTAGGTTTCGTGGTTTGAGCTCATCATATATTTACTGTAGGTATAGATGTTGATACACGTGCATATTTTACTTCAGCCACAATAATTATTGCTGTACCCACAGGTATCAAAATTTTTAGTTGATTGGCTACAATACATGGAATACCATTCAAATTGTCTTCTCCTATTTTATGATCAATTGGGTTTGTATTTTTATTTACAATTGGGGGTTTGACAGGAATTGTTTTATCTAATTCTTCTATTGATATTATTCTTCATGATACTTACTATGTAGTAGCTCATTTTCATTATGTATTATCTATAGGGGCAGTATTTGCAATTTTAGGGAGATTTATTCAATGATACCCTTTATTTACTGGATTAACAATGAATTCAAAATGGTTAAAAATACAATTTATAATTATATTTGTTGGGGTGAACCTAACATTTTTTCCTCAACATTTTTTAGGTTTAAGAGGAATACCTCGTCGATACTCTGATTACCCAGATGCTTACATATCTTGAAATATTTTATCTTCAATTGGAAGAATAATTTCATTTATTGGAATTTTATTATTAATTTTTATTGTTTGAGAAAGATTAATTTCAAAACGAAAAAGAATTTTTTCAAAAAATATAATTTCTTCAATTGAGTGACTCCAAATGATACCCCCATCCGAGCATTCTTATAACGAATTACCAATATTAACTAATTTCTGATATGGCAGAAATAGTGCATTAAATTTAAGATTTAAAAATAAGAAATTATCTTTATTAGAATTGGCAACTTGATCGAATTTTGGTTTACAAGATGGAATATCCCCTCTTATAGAACAAATAATTTTTTTTCATGATCACACATTAATAATTCTAATTATAATTACAATAATAGTAGGTTATACTATAGTTAGATTGACGTATAATAATTTGATTAATCGTTACCTTCTTGAAGGTCAAATAATTGAATTATTATGAACAATCATTCCAGCCATTACATTAGTTTTTATTGCCCTGCCATCATTAAAATTATTGTACCTATTAGATGAAATAAGTAATCCATCTATTACAATTAAATCTATTGGTCATCAATGGTACTGGTCATATGAATATTCAGATTTTAAAAATTTAGAATTTGAATCATATATATCATTATATGAAAAAACAAAATTCCGATTATTAGATGTTGATAATCGTATCATTCTTCCTTTTCTAATTCAAATTCGAATATTAGTCTGTTCTATGGATGTTATTCATTCATGAACAATTCCAAGATTAGGAGTAAAACTTGATGCTTTACCGGGGCGATTAAATCAAATGAGATTTTTAATATCCCGTCCCGGTTTAATATTTGGTCAGTGTTCAGAAATTTGTGGATCAAATCATAGATTTATACCTATTGTAATTGAAAGTATTAGAATAGAAAAATTTGTTAAATGATTAAAATCTTACTCATTAAGTGACTGAAAGCAAGTAATGGTCTCTTAAACCATATTATAGTAAATTAGCATTTACTCTTAATGGATAAAAATTAGTTTAATTAAAATATTAATTTGTCAAATTAGAGAATTTGAAATAATTCAAAATTTTTATATTCCTCAAATAGCTCCAATATGATGATTATCCTTATTTATAATATTTATTTTATCTTTCTTTTTATTTAATTCAATTATTTATTTTTTCTTTAAATCAAATAAAATTAACACATTTAATAAATTTATTATTAATCAAATAATTTGAAAATGATAACAAATTTATTTTCAGTATTCGATCCTTCAACAGGAATTTTATCATTAAATTGAGTAAGAACATTAATTGGATTAATTATTATTCCTATACCTTTATGAATTTTACCCTCACGGTTATTTATTATAAATTTAATTATTTTTCAAAAAATTAATAACGAATTAAAAATCTTAATAACAATAAATTCAAAAGGAAATTCTTTAATTTTTGTATCAATATTTTTTTTTATTTTATATAATAACATTATAGGCTTATTACCATATATCTTTACAAGTTCAAGACATTTAGTATTTACCTTAAGATTAGCTTTACCTATATGATTAATATTAATAATCTTTGGATGATTAATGAATACAAACAAAATGTTTTATCATCTTATTCCTGTGGGGACTCCTTCAATTTTAATACCATTTATAGTATGTATCGAAACAATTAGAAACATGATTCGCCCAGGATCTTTAGCTGTTCGATTAACAGCAAATATAATTGCTGGTCATTTACTAATAACATTACTAGGAAATATATCAATTAATAGATCATTTATTATATTAATCATTATTATTCAATTAATATTAATGATTTTTGAGACAGCAGTCTCAATTATTCAAGCATATGTGTTTACAATTCTTAGAACTCTTTACTCAAGAGAAATTTAAATATGATAAAAAATCATCCTTTTCATTTGGTAGATGCAAGCCCTTGACCAATTACTGGCTCTATCGGAGCCATAACAATCACCTCAGGTATAGTAATATGATTTCACCAACTAAATTTATTTTTATTTATATTAGGGTTAATTATTATTATTTTAACCATATTTCAATGATGACGTGATGTAACACGAGAGTCAACTTTTCAAGGGAATCATACTATTATTGTAACTAAGGGAATAAAATGAGGAATATTATTATTCATTGTATCAGAAGTATTTTTTTTCTTATCTTTTTTTTGAGGATTTTTTCACAGAAGATTATCTCCTTCTATAGAAATTGGTATAATATGACCTCCAAAAGGAATTGTAACTTTTAATCCTATACAAATTCCACTTTTAAATACAATAATTTTGTTATCTTCAGGGATTACAATTACATGATCACATCATAGAATAATAAATAGTAATCATAGCCAGTCTGTTCAGGGACTTTTTTTAACCATTATTTTAGGTATTTATTTTTCTATATTACAAGGATATGAATATTATGAGTCCCCATTTACAATTTCAGATTCAATTTATGGTTCAACATTTTTTATATCAACCGGATTTCATGGGCTTCATGTATTGATTGGAACTACATTTATTATTGTAACAATGGCACGGCAAATAAATTTTCATTTTTCAAATAAGCATCATTTTGGATTTGAAGCAGCTGCTTGATACTGACATTTTGTTGATGTTGTTTGATTATTTTTATATATTTCTATCTATTGATGAGGTAGATACTTTTTTAGTATTAACTTGTATATTTGACTTCCAATCAAAAGGACTTAAATCTAAGAAAAAGTATTGATAAATTTGATTATATCAAGATTCATAATTATTACTATTTTAATTTTATTAATTATTTTATTAACATTAATTTCTAAAAAAAGATTTATAGATCGGGAAAAGTCTTCCCCATTTGAATGTGGATTTGATCCAATTAACTCATCACGTATCCCATTTTCATTACATTTTTTTTTAATAGCAGTGATTTTTTTAATTTTTGATGTAGAAATTGTCTTAATTTTACCAATTACAATTATTTTTAAATATTCTGTTATTTGAGAATGAATATTATCTAGAATTATATTTATTATGATTTTAATTTTAGGGTTATACCATGAATGATACCATGGAATAATTGAGTGAGCAAACTAAGGATTATAGTTAATTATAATAATTGATTTGCATTCAATAGGTATCTTTGAAAGATTAATCTTAAATAGAGAAGTAATTATACAATTAGTTTCGACCTAATAATAAGGAAATTTGTTCCTCCTATTTAACTAAAGCCAAAATAGAGGCAATTTATTGTTAATAAAAAAATTGAATTAATTTCTAGTTAAAAGAAAATAAGATAATAAAGTAGCTGCTAACTATATTTATAAGCGGTTTAATTCCGTTTTTTTCTTAATTTAAGAAGTTTATAAACGTTTCTTTTTCAAGGAAAAAAAGAAGTAATACTTACTTCCTTAAATATTTTAGAGTAACAACTATATTAATATCTTCAATATTATGCTTTTAATTTTAAGCTACTAAAATTAAATTATAAACATAAATAAAATTCAAATAATTAATCTTATTAAATAAAATTTAAATCTATTTATTTGAATAATTTGATTAAATTTGGAGAAATTAACAACTAAATTAGACAAACCTTTAGGTCCTCAATATTCCCCTCAACCTTGATTAATTACTAAAGAAAAAATTAATGAAAACTTAAATAAATGATTAGTAAAAAAAAAAGTTGAGAATAGGGGGGTAAACCATATTATTCCAGAAAAATAATTTAATAAAGGAAAATAATAAAAAAAATTATTCTTATACATTCTTAATTCATAACCAATTAAAGAGCCTATAACAATTATTGTTAGAGTAGTTAATTTTAAATCTAAAGGTAATATAATAACTACAGGACTACTAAATATTAATCAATTTAGTATAGAACCTCCAATAATAGAAAAAAACACTATAATAAAAATTGATCAAGATATATTCCTTGAACAATCATAGATACATAAAAAAGAAAATGAGTTTAAATTACCAGATAAGGTATAATATCTTAGACGAAAAGAATAACTTACAGTTAAACCAACTCTTAATAAAAATAATATATAGGATAGAAAATTTAAATTACTTATTATTATAGATTCCATAATTAAATCCTTTGAGTAAAATCCAGTTAAAAAAGGAAATCCACATAATGCCAAATTTGAAATATTCATACAAGAGGTAATAATAGGTAATTGATTAATTAAACCTCCTATAAAACGAATATCCTGATTCCCTCATATTGAATGAATAACAACACCTGCACATAAAAATAATAAAGCTTTAAATAAAGCATGTGTTAATAAATGAAAAAAAGCCATAGAAGGAAATCCTATTATCAAAACAGATATTATAAATCCTAATTGGCTTAAAGTAGATAAAGCAATAATCCTCTTTAAATCAAATTCAAAATTGGCTCCAAATCTTGATATAATTATAGTTAATAAAGACAAAATTAAGAAAAAATCAATTATGAAAAAATTCATAATTAATAAATTAAATCGAATTAATAGATAAACCCCAGCAGTAACTAAAGTTGAAGAATGAACTAAAGCTGATACTGGAGTTGGGGCAGCCATGGCTGCCGGCAGCCATGAAGAAAAGGGTAATTGAGCTCTCTTAGTAAAAGCTGCTAAAATAATTATAAAAGAAATAAATTCAAAATTAAATATTTTATCAAGATAAAAAATATAGTTTCAACCTCCAAAATTTATTATTCAACCAATAGATATTAATAAGGCTACATCTCCAATTCGGTTTATTAAAGCTGTTAATATCCCAGCGTTATAAGATTTATTATTTTGATAATAAACCACTAAACAATAAGAAATCAAACCTAAACCATCTCAACCTAACAGAATTCTAATTAAGTTAGGACTAATAATTAAAAATATTATAGAAGCAACAAATAGAATAATTAAATAAATAAACCGATTAATATTTTTATCAACAATCATGTATTCATTACTATAAAAGATTACAAAAGAGGAAATACCTAATACAAATGATATAAAAATTAAAGACATTCAATCTAAAATAATTGATATATATACAGAACTAGAATTTAAAAAAATAATAGATCATTCTAATAAAATGAGTTTTTCATGAATAACAAAATACAAAAATATTAAAAAAAAAATCAATGAGAATAAAATTAACATTAATGAAGTAATAAAGCCCAAATTAATTTTATAATTAATAACTTAAAATCAATAGCAGATATCTATGAATCCACAAATCATAATTTTTATTAAACTATTTAAGTATAATAATAAAAATATATTCAACTTTAATACAAAAAAATTTAAAGGAAGTCAATGAAGAATTAATAATAAATACTCTCGAACATACCCACAAGAAAATCTATTATAACCAGAATAAAAATTGCCATGCTGACTATAAGAAAATAAATACAATCTATAACAAGCTCTTAAGAAAGACATTAAACCTAAAAATAAAACACTAAATGAAGATCAAGAAATTAATCTATTAATAATTATAATTTCACCCAATAAATTTATTCTTGGAGGTCTAGCTATATTTGAAGAACAAAATATAAATCAGAATAGGGATATTGAAGGTATAAAACTTATTATCCCCTTAGAAATAAAAAAACTGCGGCTATTTAAACGTTCATATATAATGTTAGAAAGACAAAAAAGGCCAGAAGAACATAGCCCATGACCTAATATTAATATAAAAGATCCTGACTCTCCCCAACAAAATAAAGTTATAATACCCATTAAAACTAATCTTATATGACAAACTGAAGAATAGGCAATTAAAGATTTTACATCTCTTTGAACTAAGCATACTAATCTAATTAATACCCCCCCATATAATCTGACTACAATCCAAATATAATTATATGTAATAAAATAATTAGGTACAAAATACATAAAACGTATTAAACCGTAACCTCCTAATTTAAGTAAAATTCCAGCTAAAACTATTGATCCAGAAATAGGAGCTTCTACATGAGCTTTAGGAAGTCAAAAATGAAATATAAATATAGGTAATTTAACCAAAAAAGCTATAATTAAACCAATATAAATATATAAACAATTAGAATTATAAGAATTAATCATAAATATGAATCTACCATTAAGGTTATATAAGTAAATGATAGATAATAACAAAGGTAAAGAAGCTAATAAAGTATAAAACAATAAATAATAACCAGAACTTAATCGTTTTGGTTGGTACCCTCAACCAAAAATTAGAATTAATGTTGGTACTAATCTTGATTCAAAAAAAAAATAAAATAACAAATAATTATTTGTACTAAAAGAAACAATCAAAAAAAATATAAGAAGGTTTACTAGTAAAATAAAACTCCCTGGATAATTATTATTTTTTTTAATTATAAATCTTGCCATAACCATTAAGCATCTAATCCAAATTCTTAGAATAATAAAACCTAAAGAAATTAAATCAATACTAAAAAAATAGCTTATTATAGTGTAATTAAATCCATAATTAGAAAATATTAACAAAATACATAATAAAAATATTATTGACTGGATTAATCAAAAATTAAAATATAGAGGAATCAAAAAAATAATAAAAACAATAAATTTTAACATAATAAGGAATTAAAAGAATTTAAGTAATCATTGCCATGACTACGAACTATAGCAACTAAAACAGATAATCCCAACACACCTTCACAAACTCTAAAAGATAAATAAATTATTCTAAAATATAATTCATAGTTAAAATTAACCAAATAAAAATATAATATTAAAAATAAAGATAAAACAATAAATTCTAATCTTAATAGACATAGTAAAATATGTTTTCGAATTGAACATAAAGTTCATAAACCAATAATATATATATATATATAAATGATAAAAAAATTCATTAGTTTTAATAGTTTAATAAAAATAATGGTCTTGTAATCCATAGATAGAAATAAAATCTTTAATTCATTTCAGCAAAAAAAAAAACTCTTATCTTAAATCTCCAAAATTTATATTTTATAATAAACTATTTGCTGTATAAAAATAATAATTATAATATCATCAATTATAATATCAACTATTTTTTCAATAATAAAACACCCTTTATCAATAGGAATAATTTTATTAATCCAAACACTAATTACATGTTTAATAAATGGATTAAATTCTTATTCAATATGATTTTCATACATCTTATTTATTACATTTATTGGAGGAATATTAATTCTATTTATTTATATTGCAAGAATTGCAAGAAATGAAAAATTTTTATTTTCCATAAAAATAATAATAATTATTATTTTTATAATATTTATACTATTAATTATGAGAATAATAGATATAACAATTGTGGTAAATAACCACATAATTATTGAAACAATATCATATAACAAAAGCGTAAACGAAATAAATAAGGAAATTAACTCAATTATAAAAATATTTAATATACCCACAACAATAATCACATTAATAACAATTATTTATTTACTATTTACAATAATTACAGTGGTAAAAGTAACTAACATAAAAGATGGTCCTCTACGTATAAAAAACTAATGTTTAAACCAATACGAAAAAAAGAATTACTTAGTATTATTAATAGTACAATTGTAGATTTACCAACTCCATGTAATTTATCAAGATGATGAAATTTTGGATCACTATTAGGATTATGTTTAATAATTCAAGTAGTTACAGGGATTTTTCTTGCTATACACTATTCATCTAATGTAGAAATAGCATTTAATAGAATTAGACATATTTGTCGAGATGTAAATTTTGGATGGTTAATTCGAATTATACATGCAAATGGAGCATCATTATTTTTCATTTGTATATTTATACATATTGGACGAGGAATATATTATGGGTCATATAAATCTATTAAAACATGAGTCATAGGAGTAATAATTATACTGACAGTTATAGCAACTGCATTTCTAGGGTATGTCCTACCATGAGGTCAAATATCATTTTGAGGGGCAACAGTAATTACCAATTTATTATCAGCAATTCCTTACCTCGGAGAATCAATAGTAAAATGAATTTGAGGAGGATTTGCTGTTGATAATGCAACATTAACACGATTTTTCACTTTACATTTTTTAATACCATTCATTGTGTTAGTTATAAGAAGCTTACATATTTTTTTTCTTCACAAAAAAGGATCAAATAATCCACTTGGAATTTCATCAAATATTGATAAAATTCCATTTCATCCCTATTTTTCAATTAAAGATTTAATAGGATTTACTATTGCTATAATAATATTTTTAATCCTAAATTTAATAGAACCTTATATTTTAGGAGACCCTGATAATTTTATCCCAGCAAATCCATTAGTCACCCCTGCCCACATTAAACCAGAATGATACTTCTTATTTGCGTATGCTATTCTACGATCAATTCCCAACAAATTGGGGGGGGTAATTGCATTAATCATATCAATCTTAATTTTATTAACTTTACCTTTTTCAAATATAAGAAAATTTAAAGGAATAAAATTTTATCCAATTAGTCAAATATTATTTTGAATATTAGTGTCAACAACAATATTATTTACTTGAATTGGAGCACGACCAGTTGAAGAACCTTACATTTGAACAGGAATAAATCTCACATATATTTATTTCTCTTATTTTATTATTGAACCATTAAGAAAAAAATTATGGGACAACTTTATTAATTAAGTTGATTAGCTTATAAAGGGTATGATTTGAAATCATAAGATAGAAAAGAAAACTTTATTAACTTAACTATAATTAATGAATTAAATAATTAAAGACTTAAACCCTAAAAAAAAAACAAAATAATTTAAAGAAATGGGTAGATATCTCCTCCAAGCTATATATATAAGCTTATCATAACGATAACGAGGTAAAGTACCACGTACTCATACAAATAAAAAACAAACAAAAGTAACCCTTAAAAAAAATGTGTAAGAACTCAAATTGCATCCCAAAAAAATAATTGAATACAGAACTCTCATAAAAATAATTCTTGAATACTCAGACAAAAAAATATAAGAAAATCCCCCTCCACTATATTCAACATTAAATCCAGAGACTAATTCAGATTCACCTTCAGCAAAATCAAATGGAGAACGATTAGTTTCAGCTATACAAGAGGAAATAAAACATATAGATAAAGGAAAACAAATAAATAAAAATCACAAATTTAACTGATAATAATAAAAATCAATTAATCTATATCTATTAATCAAAAAAATAAATGATAAAAAAATTATAGATAATCTTACCTCATAAGAAATAGTTTGAGCTACTGAACGAAGTCTCCCCAATAATGAATAAGTAGAACAGGAAGCCCAACCAGAAATCATAATAGTATAAACACCCATTCTTATACAACAAAGCAAAAACAAAATACCATAAATAAATGAAAAACAATTAATTAAAAAAGGATAAACCAATCATAAAAATAAAGAAATAAACAATCTTAAAATAGGGGAAAAATAATAAATTAAAAAATTAGATTTTAAAGGAACCATTTGTTCTTTAGTAAATAATTTAATAGCATCAGAGAAAGGTTGAAAAATTCCTAAAAATCCAAGTTTATTAGGCCCTTTACGAACTTGGATATAACCAAGAATTTTACGTTCAACCAAAGTTAAGAATCCAACTCCCAACATAATAAAAATAACTAAAATTAATACATTAATAAAATATATGTACTGAATATAGTAAAACCTATATAATCAAATTCTAAATTTAATGCACTATTTCTGCCAATTCAGTTAATTATAATTAAAGTAAAATTAATAAATTATTGAATTGGTCCTTTCGTACTGATATCAAATATAAAATCTAAGGATAGAAACCAACCTGGCTCACGCCGGTCTGAACTCAGATCATGTAAGAATTTAAAGGTCGAACAGACCTAGAAATAAAAAAACTGCCCCTTATTCTAATCTTAATCCAACATCGAGGTCGCAAACTATTTTATCGATTTGAACTCTCCAAAATAATTACGCTGTTATCCCTAAGGTAACTTATTCTTTTAATCAAAAAAAAAATAAAGGATCAAATAAACATTTATTTATGAATAAAAAAAAATAAGAAAAAATAATTAATCCATCACCCCAATTAAAAAATCACTACATATCAAAAAATATATAAAACAAATTTGAAATAAATAAAAATAAAGCTCTATAGGGTCTTATCGTCCCTTAAAAAAATTTAAGCTTTTTCACTTAAAAATTAAGTTTTAATAAAAAAATGAAGAAAGTTGTTTTCTCATCCAATCATTCATTCCAGACTCCAATTAAAAGACTAATTATTATGCTACCTTTGCACAGTCAAATTACTGCGGCCATTAAAAAATCATTGGGCAGACTAAATCTTTAAAATAAAATCTAAAAACCATGTTTTTGATAAACAGGTGGAAAAAAGAATTGCCGAATTCCTACAAAAATATTGATAATTATACTAATTTAATCATTATTAATTAAAAAAATAATTAACTTTAAAATCTTAATAAAAAAAAAATAAAACCAAATAATAAATTATAAAAATAAACAATTACGTAATCAAATGAATGCTGTTTCTAACCCTCCAAAAATTATTATAATAAAAAATTATAAATATTAAAGCAAGATTATCCCTCCTTTTTTAATATCAAAAAAATTATTAAAATAAAATTTTTAAAAAACTTAATAATCCAAAATTAAATTTAAATCTTAAGAAACCAGATACCATTAAGGGCGAATAATATTTCACTACTAAAAAAAAATTATTAATAATTATGAAACATTAATTAAAATAAAAATTTAAATAATTTAAATTCGGGAAATTAAAATATATTATAATTAATTAATTAACCCTGATACAAAAGGTACAATAAAAAAATACTTATAATCAAAATAAAAATATCCTATACAGTACATATAAACTATAGAAATAAGAATTTTTTCAAAAGTTATACTTAAATAAAAAAAATACTTTATTTAAAAAATAAATAATAAAAAAAAATCAAAATATTATATTCAAATTAAATTGAATTGCACAACTTATTTATTAGTGTAAATAATAAGCTTAAACTATATAAAGCTTTAATTTGAACTTTCAGCTTCACCTCCGGTAAAACTACTTTGTTACGACTTATCCCAAGTTATTGGGAGTGACGGGCGATGTGTGCATAATTAAGAGCTAAAATCAAAATAACTTTACTAGTTAAAATTACTGTTAAATCCAAAATCTAATAGTTAATTACAAACTATAACAAATTCAAAAATTATTGTAACCCATTTCTACTTTAATACAAACTGCACCTTGACCTAACATTTTTCTCAAACAGAAAAAAGAAAATAATCTAATGATACATTCAATGACAGAGATATACAAGTAACATTAAAGTAAAATCAATCGTGGATTATCAATTATAGAACAGGTTCCTCTAAAAAGAATTAATTACCGCCAAATTCTTTGAATTTCAAGATCATAGCTAATAATAATCAACCTAAAATATTTATATTTCAAAATAATAGGGTATCTAATCCTAGTTTAATTAAGAATTTCTCAAAATAAAAAAGAAATAAAAATAAATAAAAATTTCACTTAATTAATTTATTTTTTAATTTCTATAAAAACAATTTTTGAAAGATAATATATTTGAATATTAATAAATGTATAACCGCGATTGCTGGCACAAAATTAATCATAAAAATTATCAATTAACAAAATCATACTAAAATAAATTAATAGAATTAATTACTGCGAATTATGTTATATTCTTTTAGAACAATATAAACCCCAAAAAATTTTACATGTAAAATAATGATAAATTCAAATTTAAAGCAAGAATCAAACTTTAATTTAAAAAAAGATTAGTTATGGAACATAAATTTAGCCAACTAAACCTAAATTATTGGGAATTTAAGTTTACATAAATTTAGCCAACTAAACCTAAATTATTGGGAATTTAAGTTTACATAAATTTAGCCAACTAAACCTAAATTATTGGGAATTTAAGTTTACATAAATTTAGCCAACTAAACCTAAATTATTGGGAATTTAAGTTTACATAAATTTAGCCAACTAAACCTAAATTATTGGGAATTTAAGTTTACATAAATTTAGCCAACTAAACCTAAATTATTGGGAATTTCAGTTTACATAAATTTAGCCAACTAAACCTAAATTATTGGGAATTTAAGTTTACATAAATTTAGCCAACTAAACCTAAATTATTGGGAATTTAAGTTTACATAAATTTAGCCAACTAAACCTAAATTATTGGGAATTTAAGTTTACATAAATTTAGCCAACTAAACCTAAATTATTGGGAATTTAAGTTTACATAAATTTAGCCAACTAAACCTAAATTATTGGGAATTTAAGTTTACATAAATTTAGCCAACTAAACCTAAATTATTGGGAATTTAAGTTTACATAAATTTAGCCAACTAAACCTAAATTATTGGGAATTTAAGTTTACATAAATTTAGCCAACTAAACCTAAATTATTGGGAATTTAAGTTTACATAAATTTAGCCAACTAAACCTAAATTATTGGGAATTTAAGTTTACATAAATTTAGCCAACTAAACCTAAATTATTGGGAATTTAAGTTTACATAAATTTAGCCAACTAAACCTAAATTATTGGGAATTTAAGTTTACATAAATTTAAGCCACTAAACCCTAAATTATTGGGAATTTAAGTTTACATAAATTTAAGCCAACTAAACCTAAATTATTGGGAATTTAAGTTTACATAAATTTAAAAAATTTAATTTTTTTTTTCATTTATAAGATAAAAATATAATTATGGTTTCCAAATTCACTTTAATGGTTATTTCCGGGTTTTCTTCTTTTTCTTAAATAAAAGAAGAAAACAATTAATTATTGATTATTTTTGGGAATTTCTCACTTAAAGTTAGGAATTAATTATTTGATTATTAGATAATATTTATTATGGTTTCAAATTCACTTTAATGGTTATTTCCGTGTTTTCTTCTTTTTCTTAAATAAAAGAAGAAAACAATTAATTATTGATTATTTTTGGGAATTTCTCACTTAAAGTTAGGAATTAATTATTTGATTATTAGATAATATTTATTATGGTTTCAAATTCACTTTAATGGTTATTTCCGGGTTTTCTTCTTTTTCTTAAATAAAAGAAGAAAACAATTAATTATTGATTATTTTTGGGAATTTCTCACTTAAAGTTAGGAATTAATTATTTGATTATTAGATAATATTTATTATGGTTTCAAATTCACTTTAATGGTTATTTCCGGGTTTTCTTCTTTTTCTTAAATAAAAGAAGAAAACAATTAATTATTGATTATTTTTGGGAATTTCTCACTTAAAGTTAGGAATTAATTATTTGATTATTAGATAATATTTATTATGGTTTCAAATTCACTTTAATGGTTATTTCTGTGTTTTCTTCTTTTTCTTAAATAAAAGAAGAAAACAATTAATTATTGATTATTTTTGGGAATTTCTCACTTAAAGTTAGGAATTAATTATTTGATTATTATCAATTGATATTACTAATAGATATTAATTATACTTTTGTTATAAAATAATTTAATATATTTTTGATCTGTGGGTAGTTTATTAAATTATTTTTTATTAAGAATAAATTTTAATTCAATCATTTAATTAAGTTCCATCTATTTTTTTTTCTAAAAATAAGATAT